AATATATATTCAAATAAAAAAATTAGAAGTGATTAAATAATATTACTAAGTTACTGTCAAAAAAAATTATTTGTCTTTTTTTATTACTACTAAATAAAATTTTATTGTGATTTTATGCAGATACAGAAAAAGTGAATTATAATTCCGTATTACAATAATTTATATACATATATTAAGAATAGAACAAAGATTTACACGACAAAAAAATACTTAATATTAATTATATAATAAAAAAAACTTTACCTAAAACAAAGTTATTTGAGTTTGAGTATTTAGGATTGTTAAAGAATGGATTTTCATTATGGAATTTAGTTATTGTCTTCCAGTACACTAAGTGAGCTTTTTTTATTTATATTTGTAAGAAAGATTATTATAATCGATATGTTTTTTTTACATATGATGTGAAGAAATCTTATAATTTTTTTGATAATATAATCTATCAGTATAAATTAATTAAATGAGTACTCTCGTACGGATTTCAAACGTAAAAAAAAAAAAGTCAAAAGTTTGGTTTGAAACTTTTGAATGTCTTTTTTGTTTTGAAAATAATATATAATAAAATTAAATTTGAAAGAAAAAAATAACTCGATATGGAGTACGAAAGAATAGAATAATAAATGTCTTTGACATCCAATTATACCACTGAAAATTTTTTTTTTCATTTTTGAATGGCAGTTCCAAAAAAACGTACTTCTATCTCGAAAAAACGTATTCGTAAAAAAATTTGGAAAAGGAAGGGATATTGGACATCCTTGAAAGCTTTTTCGTTAGGGAAATCACTTTCTACAGGTAATTCAAAAAGTTTTTTTGTACAGCAAAATAAATAAAAAACACTATAATAATTAGAATTAGCCTAACTTCAAAACCAATTTTTTAAAATACATATAAAACCAAATAGGAACCAAAAGAAGAAAAAAAGACAATATATAGATAAAAAGGAAAGGTTCACATTTTTTTTTAGTTCCAAAAAGGGGATTCGTATTTTCCCCATTACTACCTTGATGCAATAATAAATAAAGATCTTTTATTTCCTCTTAATGAGGAAATAAAAGATCTTTAAATTAATTACTTTATAAATTAATTACTTTAAGTGATCAAAAAATCTTATGTTTGTACTGTTTGTACAATATAAAAAGATACATCAAAAAAAAGATTTTGATAATTTTTTTTCTCTTGAGCACTTAGGAAAATCTAATTTTAGTTAAAATTTCTAAGAGTTTTTAAAAAGTTTTAATTTTTCGAAAAAGCATTTTTTTTATCAGATAAATATAAATGAAAAAAAATGCTAAAGAGCATTTAGAGTTTTGTCTTTGGGTTGAAGTTCCAACTACTTGAATTTAGTTACATTTTTCATTGTATTCTAGAAAAAATATAAAGGACAAAAAGTGAATTTAAATAATTTTAAATAACTCTGATAAAAAAAAAGATCTTAATTGAATTTAAACCCCAATACCTATTTAAAAAAGTTTAAATTGATTAAATCAATTGGAAATTTGAATCAATTGGCTTCTTTATTTAAATTTTAATCTCGACGATTGAATAAAAACTTGTTAGTATTGTTTTGAACAAGTTGCCGCTATGGTGAAATTGGTAGACACGCTGCTCTTAGGAAGCAGTGCTAGAGCATCTCGGTTCGAGTCCGAGTAGCGGCATAAGATCTTATAAAAGAGATATTATAAGTTTTATAATCAAAATAAAACCCGACTCTTTTTCTAAAATCGGGTAAAACCTAGTATTAATTTTTTAATTTTTAACAAATTTTTTATGATTTTTTCAATTTTAGAGCATATATTAACTCATATATCTTTTTCGGTCGTTTCAATTGTACTGACAATTTATTTTTTCACTTTATTAGTTAATTTAGATGAAATCATAGGATTTTTTGATTCATCAGATAAAGGAATCATAATTACGTTTTTTGGTATAACAGGATTATTGTTCACTCGTTGGATTTATTCAGGACATTTTCCATTAAGTAATTTATATGAATCATTAATTTTTCTTTCGTGGGCTTTTTCAATTATTCATATGGTTTCCTATTTTAATAAAAAACAACAAAATCACTTAAACGCAATAACTGCGCCAAGTGCTCTTTTTATTCAGGGTTTTGCTACTTCAGGTCTTTTAAACAAAATGCCTCAGTCTGCAATATTAGTACCAGCTCTCCAGTCCCAGTGGTTAATGATGCACGTAAGTATGATGATATTAGGCTATGGCGCTCTGTTATGCGGATCATTATTATCAATAGCTCTTCTAGTGATTACATTTCGCAAAGTCGGACCCACTTTTTTGAAAAAGAATAAAAAAAAAAAATTTTTATTAAATGAATTATTTTCTTTTGATGTACTTTACTACATAAATGAAAGAAATTCTATTGTACTACAACAAAACATTAATTTTAGTTTTTCTAGAAATTATTATAGGTATCAACTGATTCAACAATTAGATTATTGGAGTTTTCGTATTATTAGTCTTGGATTTATCTTTTTAACCGTCGGCATTCTTTCAGGAGCTGTCTGGGCTAATGAGACATGGGGTTCATATTGGAACTGGGATCCAAAAGAAACTTGGGCATTTATTACTTGGACTATATTCGCAATTTATTTACATATTAAAACAAATAGGAATGTTAGGGGTATAAATTCTGCAATTGTGGCTTCGATAGGTTTTCTTGTAATTTGGATATGCTATTTTGGCGTCAATCTTTTAGGAATAGGTTTACATAGTTATGGTTCATTTACATCGAATTAAAGTAAAAAACAAAAAGGAATCCAAATTTAAATAAAAAAATAGCATCTATATCTAACTTCATATAAGTGAAGAAATCTCATTTAGTTTTAGTAGTAAACCATCAAGAACCTTTTGAATCAAGTAGTACAATGATTCAAAAGGTTCTCACAATACAAAGACCAAAGACTTCTGATTACAATTCACTTTAATGCTTTTTTTTATTTCCTGAAAACTATCCATAAAAATAATTAGATAAAATGGATTCGACCTTGTCACTTGCTAATGAGAGCACAAAATCAGGATAAATCCCAATACCAATTATGGGTAGAAGAATAGAGATTGAAAGAAATAACTCTCGGGGTCCAGAATCAAAAAAAGAAAAGTTTTTGACATTAATTAACTTGTATCCATAGAACATTTGGCGTGACATAGATAATAAATATATAGGAGTTAATATCATTCCAATTGCCATTACAAAAATAATGAAAATTTTGGAAATTAAGAAATATTTTTGGCTGGTAATTATTCCAAAAAAAACGATTAATTCTGCAACAAAACCACTCATGCCCGGCAATGCAAGGGAAGCCATCGATAAGATAGTGAACATTGTAAATATTTTTGGAATGGAGATAGCCATTCCACCCATTTCATCAAGATAAACAAGCCTAATTCTATCATAACTCGTTCCTGCCAAGAAAAAAAGTGCAGCGCCAATAAACCCATGAGAAATTATTTGTAAAATAGCTCCATTAAGTCCAGGATCCGTTATAGAACTAATACCTATAATTATAAAACCCATGTGAGATACAGAAGAATAGGCTATTCTCTTTTTTAAATTACGTTGACCGGGAGATGTTGAAGCTGCATAAATTATTTGGATTGTACCGACTACCATCAACCAAGGAGAAAACATAGAATGAGCGTGGGGTAATAATTCCATATTGATTCGAACCAACCCATATGCTCCCATTTTTAATAAGATTCCAGCGAGAAGCATACAGGTACTGTAATGTGCCTCACCGTGGGTGTCAGGTAACCAAGTATGTAAAGGTATAATCGGCGATTTGACGGCAAAAGCAATAAGAAATCCAATATAAAAAAGTATTTCGAGTGTAACAGGATAGGATTGATTAGCTAAGAGTTCTAAATTTAATGTTGGTTCGTTCGAACCATATAAACTTATACCTAAAACTCCTATTAATAAAAAAATAGAACTTCCTGCCGTGTACAAAATAAATTTTGTAGCTGAATACAGACGTTTCTTTCCACCCCACATGGATAAAAGTAGATAAACGGGAATTAATTCTAATTCCCACATGATGAAAAAAAGTAGAAGATCCCGAGAAGAAAATGATCCTATTTGACCGCTGTACATTGCTAACATCAGGAAATGGAATAATCGGGAATCCCGAGTAACTGGAAAAGCCGCTAAAGTGGCTAAAGTAGTAATAAATCCCGTCAGTAAAATCGTTCCTATAGAAAGTCCATCTATTCCCATTCTCCAGTCAAAATCAAAAAAATTGATCCATTTATAATCTTCAGACAGTTGAATTAATGGATCGTCCATTTTAAAATTATAACAAAAAGCGTAGGTCGTTAGAAGAAGTTCTAAGATACAAATGCATATAGTATACCATTTATTGACTTTATTTCCCCTATGCGGGAGAAATAACATTAATGAACCGGCAGATATTGGAAAAACAACAATTATTGTTAACCAAGGAAAATCATTCGTGGTAAAGACAAGATACACCAGGTCCAAAGAACGCGTACTCAAAAAAAATATATAAATAAAAAAATATAATTTAACTTTTTTGAGTACGAGTACTTGTCAATAAAAAAAATAAAATGTATTCTAAATTTATTCAAATGAGGTTTTCGGTAACGTATCAATAAGCTAGACCCATACTTCGAGTTGTTTCATGCCATAAATAAACTCGAACGCTCAAAAAATCCGTTGGACAGGCGGACTCACATCTCTTACAACCAACACAATCCTCGGTTCTTGGAGCAGAAGCTATTTGCTTAGCTTTACACCCATCCCAAGGTATCATTTCTAATACGTCTGTAGGGCATGCTCGGACACATTGAGTACATCCTATACAGGTATCATAAATTTTTACTGAATGTGACATAGGATCGATAGTTTTTTGAATGTCATAAATTTTCAATCTAGTAAACTTCTAACTGAATGATATATTAAAATACTAGATGAAGCAATGATTTCCTTTAATAGAATTTTTGTAATGAATTCTGGCTCAATTGATAAAAAATGGGGCTAAAATACTTTGATTTCTTATATTTTTACAAATATAATCTAGTAGGTCATAACCTATCATATATGCAAATTTCAATCTATAATTTTTTTATTTATGCTACTTATTTAATAAGGTCGATTGATTTATGCGAGTTGATTTTCTGTTACGATAAATTGACGAGACTATAGCTAATCCAATAGCTGCTTCAGCGGCTGCAATTGCTATAACAAAAATGCAGAAAATATCCCCTTTTAGTTGGGAATTATCAAAAAAATCAGAAAATGTTACGAAATTCATATTAACTGCATTGAGTATAAGTTCAAGACACATAAGAGCCCTAACCATATTTCGACTCGTGATCAATCCATAAAGACCGATCAAAAATAAATAGGCACTCAAAACAAGTACATGTTCGAGTATCATTCAGCAACTCCTTATCAATTTTGATTCATTTCAATATGAAAAATAACTCCCATCAACTAGAATATAACAAAAAAGTACGAATAAAAACAATATTAGGTAAAAAAATTTTTCAAATATATATCAAATATAAAAATTGATCCTTAAAATATGAAATAGTATTAAATCAAATTTAATTGAATGAACGGAAAAAACCATAACATACACAAAGTTTTCTTTGGTCTTTACTAATTCGAACATTTTTTATTGACGAGCCACAGAGATTGCACCTATCAAAGCAACTAAAAGAATTATTGAAATGAGTTCAAATGGCAGAAAAAAATCTGTTGATAAATGAATTCCTATTTGTTGACTATTACTTATTAAATCTTGCTCTAGAATCTGGTTTAATCTTGTAGTCCAAATAACCCCGTACCATGACGTATCGAGAATAGTAGACATTAATAAAAAAAGAATAGTTGTACAAACCAACGAAGTAATCCCATTCCCAACGGTCCACAGATTGAAATCTGTGGAATATTCTGACTCATTCATGAACATCACAGCAAATATGATTAAAACATTTATGGCCCCCACGTAAATAAGGAGTTGTGCAGCAGCTACAAAATGGGAATTTGATAGAATATACAAGAAAGATATACAAACAAGAACAAATCCTAAGGAAAAGGCTGAAAATATTGGGTTGGGAAGTAATACCACTCCCAGACCTCCTACTATAAGACCGGATCCCAGAAAAACTAAAAGAAAATCATGTATTGGTCCAGGCAAATCCATTATATTATTAAAATAAGAAAAAAATCGAAATCCTTTTCATGACCTTATTAATTTAACCAGGAAATTTGTTTTTAATATGTTTCTAATAGAGTGAAATTAGAATCTAATGGATATGAATTGATGTAGATACAATTATTAGACAGTTTCTCTTTTTTTATTCTAAAGTTTATTTTCAACCTATCTATTTCAAGAAAGTAATTACGAATATATTATATTAAAAGAATGCGCCTTAATACTTAATATTATTATATAAATACAATACAAGTTTTTAATTAAATTCTTTATATAATTCAACAATTTTGAATTCTTTTTTTAATCAAATTAAAGGGTTTACCCCATTTTTTGTTTGAGGTGAATTCAAAATTGTTCGAATAGTGTAATCGTCAATTACTGACATTGGTAAACGACCCAAAGCTATTTGATTATAATTCAATTCGTGACGATCATAAGTGGAAAATTCATATTCTTCAGTCATTGACAAACAATTTGTTGGACAATACTCAACACAATTACCACAAAATATACAAATTCCAAAATCAATACTGTAATTAAGCAATCGTTTTTTTCGAATATTAGTTTCCAATTTCCAATCAACAACAGGCAAATCTATAGGACATACTCGAACACATACTTCACAAGCAATGCATTTATCAAATTCAAAATGGATTCGACCGCGGAAACGTTCCGATGTTATTAATTTTTCATAGGGATATTGAATAGTTACAGGTAAACGATTTGTGTGGGATAAGGTAATCATGAAACCTTGACCAATATACCTTGCAGCTCGTAGGGTTTGTTGACCATAATTCATGAACCCAGTTATCATAGGAAGCATATTGTAATTATCTCTGAATAATTTTATCTTTGTTTCTTTCTCTTGTTTAAAACAAATAATGAATATATTGGATTCATTTTCAATTTAGAGTGAGAAGAGTTGGAAAGAAGTTGTTAATAATAGATTACCAAGGGAAATAGGTAAAAGAAATTTCCATCCAAGATTTAATAGTTGATCCATTCTTAGCCTAGGTAAAGTCCATCTTGTTGCGATAGAAATGAACAAGAACAAATAAGTTTTAGCTAATGTAATAAAGATACCAATTGTTGTTCCAAAAATTTGATTCCTTTGAAATAGCTCCAGAATAGATATATACGGAATAGAAATATTCCAACCGCCTAAGTATAGAACTGTTACAAATAATGAGGAAATTAATAGATTTAGATAAGAAGCAACGTAAAATAAACCAAATTTGATACCTGAATATTCAGTTTGATAACCTGCTATTAATTCTTCTTCCGCTTCTGGTAAATCAAACGGTAACCTCTCGCATTCTGCTAGGGAAGAAATTAGAAAAATGATAAAACCTATAGGTTGACGCCACAAATTCCATCCCCAAAAACCATATTTTGATTGTGCTTCAACTATATCAACTGTACTTAAACTGTTAGATAATCCTAGTCGGCGATAACATTACTATTTTCACCGCTATTACAGAACCGTACATGAGGTCTTCGCCTCATACGGCTCCTCAGGGGCCATAAATAAATCTAAGGACCAGATTAGTCTCATTTAGATGGATATGATGTGTTCTAAAATGGATTAAATATATCTGGGGTCCCGAATTATACCAATGGAATTCTGTCTGCTCAAATTCTAAGAATAAAAGCGCTTCGGAATTCATCTCATCCTTTACAAATTTTAATTTCTATTTGTTGAGTAATAACTTAACCCTTTAATAAAATACTCCTTGTAAAAATAAAAATAGGTATTTAAGCCCATCGTGGTTTTCGATTACGAAAAAGAATTAGACATCCTATTAGTTTATTATTCATGACAGAAATTCTATTTTATTTTCGAAATATATGAAAAAAAATATCTTTGTTTCGTTCCTATTCTTCTTTCTTTTTTAGAAAAAAAAGTTGGTGGACTTATAAAAAATAAAGGATTATTTCGTTTCTGATAGTCATTACATTTGTCGGTGGATAGGAGCATACTCTGAATCGGAATCTTGGGGAGTACTGTCTGATCATTTCTACTAATTTCAAGCCCCAATTAACCTTCTTTTTTTTATCTTATGTTATGCATAAATATCCTTTTCAATTTGGTTAATCTCTATTACAAATTCTTTGTGTATTTTGGTGTTTCTAACCATCCACTTACTTTTACCTAATTGCCGCTCACTTTGTAATACATGTATGTTAATCTATATAACTGATAGTGAAAACGTCATCCGGTTAATATATTTAACCCGCTTCAAGGCAGGATGACTAATCAACCAACCTTGGGGTAAAGTGATTCTTACACTTATGTTTATTTCCGTTTAACCTTTCTACATAGGAAATGAGACTCAATTTTTCTTTTTACTGCTAATTTCTGAGCAGTTTTTTTTCACTCATATATAACTATCAAATTCCTTTTATTAAGATTAATTCGAAAGATAAATATAGATATTCCGTTTTTTAACTTATTCGTCTAGAAGAAACGGAATAGTCAAAATAAACGTTTATGTTTCAACGAATCGCACGTAGAGATATTGATAAAACACATAGAGTTAATGGTATTTCATAACTAATCGATTGGGCAGCAGCTCGCAGACCACCTAAAAAAGAATATTTATTATTTGATCCATATCCTGACATAAGAAGTCCAATAGGAGCAATACTTGAGATGGCAATCCATAAAAAAATACCGATATTGAGATCCGCTAAAACAAGGTGATTGCTAAAGGGAATTACTGAATAACTTAGTAAAATGGAGATAACTGCTATAGATGGTCCAATACTAAATAAAGGAGTATTTCCTCTAGATGGACGAAGATTTTCTTTGAAAAGTAGTTTTGTCCCGTCGGCTAGAGCTTGAAGAATTCCCAACGGGCCGGCGTATTCAGGTCCAATACGTTGTTGTATCCCTGCAGATATTTCTCTTTCTAACCACACAATTACTAGTACACCTGTTATGATTCCCAATACAAGAGAAAATATAGGGACAAATATCCATATAAGTCCATAGACCTCTTTTAAAGATTCCAATCTAACAAAAGAATTTATAGTTTGGACTGCTGTTGCATAAATTATCATTTTAACGATCAACTTCTCCCATAATTATATCTATGCTACCGAGTATCGTCATAATATCAGCCAATTTCATTCTTTTAACTAGTTCAGGAAGAATTTGCAAATTAATAAAACCCGGTGGTCGGATTTTCCATCTCCAAGGAAAACCGCTTTGATCTCCTATGAGAAAAATTCCCAACTCCCCTTTTGGAGCTTCAACTCTTACATAAAGTTCTTGTTTCGATAATTCAAAAGTAGGAGAAGGTTTTTTACTAATGAATCGATATTCAAAATCATTCCATTCTGGATTCCTTTTTCTATCAAAGCCCCTGCTTTCTAAATTCTCATAGGGACCCCCTGGAAGTCCTTCCAGAGCCTGTTGAATAATTTTTATGGATTCTGTCATTTCGCTAAGTCGTACTAAATAACGAGCTAATGAATCTCCTTGTTTTTGCCACTGAATTTCCCATTCAAATTCATCGTAAGACTCATAACGATCAACTTTACGAAGATCCCATGGTATTCCGGATGCGCGTAGCATTGGTCCGGATAAACCCCAATTTATTGCTTCTTCCCCACCAATAATCCCAACTCCTTCAACCCGTTCTAAAAAAATAGGATTTCGTGTAATGAGTTTTTGATATTCAACAACCTCTGTTAAAAAATAATCACAAAAATCCAAGCATTTATCTATCCAACCATAAGGTAAATCAGCCGCTATTCCTCCAATACGAAAAAAATTATGCATCATTCTCATACCGGTGACAGCTTCGAATAGATCATATACAAATTCTCGTTCTCTGAAAATATAGAAAAAAGGAGTCTGTGCACCAATATCTGCCATAAAAGGGCCGAGCCATAACAGATGAGAAGCTATACGACTCAATTCCAGCATAATTACTCTGATATAGCTGGCCCTTTTAGGAACTTGAATATTTCCCAATTGTTCTGGTCCATTTACTGTTATTGCTTCTGTAAACATAGTAGCTAAATAATCCCAGCGCGTTACATAAGGTAAATATTGTATAATTGCTCGGTTTTCTGCAATTTTTTCCATTCCTCTGTGTAAATAACCCAATATGGGTTCACAGTCAACAACATCTTCACCATCTAGAGTAACAATTAAGCGAAGAACACCATGCATCGATGGGTGGTGAGGTCCCATATTGACTATCATAAGATCTTTTCCTGTAACTGGTCTCTTCATAAGTTTTTCCTTGATTCGTTCTGGCATGAATTAGATTGCTGAATAAAGAAGTTTATCAAAAAATTCAAGATCTAAAAAATTCACTAATTCACAATTTTTGAATTTAACGAGTTTTTAATTCCCGAATATTCAACTGATTAATTAATTCTTTATAACGTACTCTATTTTTTTTTGACAAATAAGCCAGCAGTCGTTGACGTTTTCCCAGAATTTTTCGTAGACCCCTCTGAGATAAATAATCTTTTCTGTGCAATTCCAAATGTGAAGTAAGTCTTCGTATCTTATTAGTGAAACTGAATACTTGAAATTCAACAGATCCCCTGTTTTCTTCTTTTTGTTCTTGAAATGAAATGAATGCATTTTTTATCATAAAAAGAAATCCTTCCCTTTTTAATATGAATTGAAAGATATGAATTTTACTGATCAGTAATAATAATGGTAGTTTTTTTGTACAAGGATCTGAATTTAATTATCAACTTCTTAATTCTTCATTTTATAAAAAAAATCTAAATTTAGATCTCAAAAAGGAGGATTCTGTTAATTTATTTATGGATCCGCTCTAATTGGTATCTATGTCATTGATTAAATTAATCTCATGTATAAAGATTGAATTTAAAAAAATCCCTCATATTTGTGCATATAGTTGTTTTCATATACCGTAACTTATATATTATATATAGTAAAAAGGAGATCTATCATTAATAAATTGGAAATCGCGTATACATGCGTATTCTTATCATACTGAAATGATTTCCGTTAGTAGTATTAAACCAATAGCGATTCATACAAGCTAAATCTTCTAATCTAAAATTGGGCCAAAGAAAGGATTTTAAATTAATTAGGTTATTTTTATCCTTATCAAGATCTTTCTTTTTATGCAAAACTGTGGTCAAGTTTTGCATATTCTTATCAAATCTTGAATTTCTATCCCTCGCAGTTTTTTTTTTTAAGTTGAAACAAATTAGAATTCGAAATTCTCTACGTCGTTTAGGGGATAGAATATTTTCAGGGACAAAGAAATCATAATTATTTTTTTTTCTGTTTACAGTTTTGTTTTGATATTTTGTAATGGATTTTTCTATTTTTTTTTTATCAATATAGCTTTTTTTTTTGTATCTTTTACTTATTTTGTGTTTATTTTTATGAACCAATGACATACCTATGGTTCTATATATAATAAGTTGTCCATCGTTTTGTACAGACAAACGGATAGGTTCAATAATCAATATTCCTTTTTTCATTAATTTTGCAAAAGTGCAATTTTTCTCAATCATTAGAATGTCTAGGCTCATCTCTCCTCTTTCAATAGAAGATATCGCTATTTCGTTTGGATTTTTTAGTCTAACTAAGAGACAGTATACTTTTACATTATTGAGAATTTTTTGATTAAAAAAACAATTCCATCGCAATTGAAAACGCGAATATCTTGTGAGAAATAAATCAAGTTCCGCTTCTGTATTGCTTTTGTATTGTTTTTTATTTTTAGGTTTTTTTATCGTTGATTCTGCAAAATTTTCTTCAATATTTTTTTCTTGGTTTGATAGAGCTGATTCGGGATTTCTTTTTTTTTCTTTATCTGATTCAAGCTCTACTTGACCGGCCGATTCTTTTTCTTCTTTATTCAGATTATAAAATCGAAGGGATTTTTTTGCATTTGATGGTATAAAACCTTTTTTCTTTCGAGTGATCTTTTTATTAACATTTATGTTTTCATTAAAATTTAAAAGCAGTAATTTGATTGGTATGACCCACGGTTTCATTTTATATGTACTAGAAAATAAGAAAAATTCTGGAAAGAAAAAAAATTCAAAATTTGTTATACGATGATTTAGTATTTCTTCATTCATTCCCATCCAATCAAAAAAGTTTCTTTTTTGATTAGCAAGACCCGTCTTAGTTTTTTTATTAATTCTTTGATAATTCTGAACTTTAGTATTAATATATTTTTTTTTACTCTTGGTATCAACCCATGGCTCAATATTTACTTTTTTTGTAAACCAAAAGTTAAGAATTCTCCAATCCAAATATTTTCTATGCCGAATTTCCCCTATACCCCGAATATTATATTTTTCTAGAAAAGAAGAGACTAAACAATTATCTAGGGCAATGCCTATAGACATGTCAAAATTTGTTTCTGTAGAATGAATAGATTTATAGCAAAAAAGATTATATATAGAATCTTTTTTTAAATTATGTTTTGGATTTAATAACGAGTCGGCCTCAAAAAAATTTTGTTTTTTGTAATTATCAAATTTCTTTTTTTCATATGAATCCTCTTTGGTTAAACTTGGATTTAGAACTAGAGAATCTTTATTTATTTTCTTTTTCCAATTTTGGGTTACTAATCTAGCCCATGCAATCCGGGGTAAATTGTATTGATAATGACTTCGTAACCAGTTTTTCCATTGATTTACTTCGGAATTCAAAAAGGTTTTATTTTTCAATTCATAATGAAAGATTCCTTGTTCTTGAAAAAAAACCTTTATTTGATTCTTAACAAAAAAGGATGTTATGCATATGTTATATTCAAGAGCAGCCTTTAATTTAGAAAAGTTACTAACTTGAATTTGTGATAATTTGTAAAATATATATGCTTGTGATAAAGAGCATAGGTCATAACTAATTTTTTTTTTATTGGATATTAAATTTTTTATAGTCGAAATAAAATAAATGGTATTTTTTTTTTTTTTTTTTTCTCCATTTTCTTCATTCTTGTAAATATATTTATCAAGAATTGTTTTTGTTGATTCAAAAAAAAGTTGTGTAATAATTCTTGGAATATTAATGATACCTAGAAAAATAGCTATAGACAGTTGTTCGATGCAAAATTTTATAAAAAAAATGGATTTACGAATTAATCGGGTATTTTTTCTTTTGAATGTCTGCCAAAAATTTTTTGATGACTCCATTATTTTAGAATCATAACGCAGTTTGGTACAACTATTAGTTAGGTTTTGTTTTTCTTTTGAAATTTCTTCTATTTGATTTCTGATTGTCTTTATTCTATCAATCAAATTTTTTATTTTGTTTTCGCTAAGTGAAGAATTTGTCCACTCCATGGATTCTTTTTGAACAGATAGTTCATGAATCATTTGATTATTTATTATTGAATCTTTTTTAGTTTTATTTAATTCATATATTTCTTTCGGGCTAAATAATGGAATTAGATTTCGTTTTAAAAGGTCTTTTATTTTTCCTTTTATAAAAAGAAAGTTTTTGAGAATCCAGTTTTGAATTTCTTTTGCGACTTTTAGGAAAATTGTTGCTCTTTCTTTGAAAATCCTTACAGCCAGAGAACTCTTTGTTTTGATTCTTTTGATTCTTTTTTTTAATTCTTTAGAAATAGGTTCAAAAAAAGAGGGCTTTTTTTGGGCAGAACCAAACGGTAGTTCGGTTTCCATTCCCCAAACTGTTAAGAAACAAAAAGCATTTTTTCCCCCTTTGTCTTTTGTTTTTTTTAGTCGAGCCTTCTGAGATGCTTGAAATTTAGATTTATGCCAAGGTTTAAGATAAAAAGGAAATAGGATTTTTATCTGAATACCATCCGTTAACCAGTTTCTTGGAAATTCTGTTTCGGATAGTTGAACCCCATTATAAGTACATTTAACATGCATTTCACGTTTCCAATCCTTTAAATCCTCGGACCACTCGGGAAATTGAAATAATAACATACGGACGCTATTTTTAATTATTATCAATAAAGGTAATATAATATATTTTCTAAGAATCGATTGAGTTACTAAGAGAGAACCTCTTATTATTTGAGCAAATAGGAAGCTATCCCAAGTTTCTGCAATTGCTATCCGTCTTTTTTCTTCTATTTTTGATTGTTCTTCTTCTTTTTTATCAATTTTTTTTTTTTTCCACATGAAATTTCTAAGAATTTTTTTTTCTAGCCCCCATATATCAAACGAAAAAAAAAAAAGTTTATCTATTCTATCAAAAAAAAGGGGGGAATGTACTTTTGCTTGAAAAAATTCCCCAATAACTGTTTTACGCCTTTGGGAACGCATGGATCCTTTAATTAGCTCTCGACGAAAATCAGATTGTTGTGAATAACGGATCAAAGCCATTTCATCGTTTTGATCAGAATTTTGATTATCTTTGAGATTAGTATAAATCTCGTCATGTGGCTCTTTATCAGTAAAAACCACTACACGTTTTGCTTTTCTTGAACGAATTCCAGGCTCCATTGGTACATTTTCTTCATTTTCGCCTTGCAATTCTTCCAACTCACTTATTAATTTGTATGACCATCGAGGAACTTTTTTATTGATTTCATGGAAATCACTAAAATTTTTTATAAGAGTTTGATCGTTGCTATCAGTTCTAACGATATCAAATAAAAATTTGAAAATTTTTATTTCTTCTTCTGAATGAATTTTTTCTTCTTGTTGGGGTTCTGAAAAAAAAGAAAGTTTTTTCTCTATTGACAAAGATTTTCTATTAAATTTTTCTATTGTTTGCTCAAATTTGTGATAATTAATCTTCAGAAGTAGACCATGAATCTTGTTTATCCAGGATCCTCCTATAGTATTTTTTCTATATGTTTCGGTTATG